TGATATTTTTTAAACATATAAGACTTTTTTTACTCTTAGAATACGTAAAATACTTAATAAAGTTAATAATAATACTACCACTAATCCTAGAAATATCGATATTCTTAAATAATAAGATCTTTCATAAGCTGAATAACCTAAAAAATTAATATTAATTTCTGATGATGATTGTAAAAAATATATTAATGGTAAAAGATATAAAACAACTAATTTAAAATGAAATTTCTCATTAGAGCTTATTATACACATATAAATAAATAATACTAACAACCCACCAATATAAACTAAAAATATAATATAACTGTATCATATATTAAAAAAAATTCTCATGACCAATACCACAAAAACTCTCGTAAAAAATAAAGAAATTCCTAATGATACAGGAGAAGAAGAAATAAATCTAATTATCAAAAAAACGGAAACTAATATTAGTAAAGAATAAATATTCAAAAATAGAAAAAAATCTATATATTAACTCCCAAAGTTAATGTTTTAATAAACTATTTTTGATGTGGTAATAAGTTTAAGCTTCCTCTTAGATGCAAACTAAGTATTCTAAATAAAATATATTACCAACAATCCATAAGGACATAAATTAATCCTAAATTAATTGCATTTTTCTGCCAAGTTAAAAAAAAATATTCCGGTCCTTTCGTACTAAAAATATTAAAATAAAAGATAGAAACTGACCTGGCTTACGCCGGTCTGAACTCAGATCATGTAGGATAATATTGTTCGAACAGAACAAATCTTTTTTGACGGCTAGCCATAAAGTTCCTAGTCCAACATCGAGGTCACAATCATATAAAAATATAATGCTGTTATCCCTAAGGTAGTTTTTTTATCCTTATTATAAATCGATTAAATTATTTAGTAAAGTTCAAAATGTTTACTTGTCGCCCCAACAAAATTAAAAAATTAAACTCTAAGGGTCTTCTCGTCTTTTTTCTAAAAAATGATATTTTCATCATTTAAATAAATTAAAAAAAAATCTTTTAAGACAGAATTACCTCATAATTCCTTTCATTCTAGACTCTAATTAGAAGCCAATTGATTATGCTACCTTAGCACAGTCAAGGTACTGCGGCCATTTAAAAAAAATATCACTGGGCAGGATACATTTGAGATTATTTCCTCAAACTATGTTTTTGATAAACAGTTGAAATAATTTTGCCGAATTCCTAAAAAGATATTAGTTTATTACTAATTTTAACAAAAAAAATATAAGTCTTAATAGATTTATATTTTAAAATAATTTAAAGATAAAAATAATTATATATTTTTTTTTATTTTACACTTATATAAAAATTATTTTTTATAATAATAGATAAAGATAATAATTCTTTTTTTAAAAAATCTAATACTTTTTAAATGTATAAAGTACTTAATACTTTTATTTTAAATCCAGTTATCATTATTAATGAAAATTTTTCATTCCTGTAAACAAATTATTAATAACTATGCTACGTTAATTTTTTTCATTTACTTACCTAATAATTTCGGGAAAAATATTCAATATTTTTTTTTCATTAAACACTTATACAAAAGGTATTTTAAAAAATTTATTTTTAAATATCTTAGTTCATTTTTTTTATAAAAAATAAAAAATTCATTGAAAATACTAAAAAATCTAGACCTTCTTATTGTAAATAAGAAATACTTAGTACTTTATTTTCTTAGAAAGGTGCTACTGAAGTTTCTCTGTTAGAATGAAAATCAGGAGGTAAAAATAAATCTCACTCCCGTCTTATATTAGGAGCTACAGAAAAAAGTGAACTTCGTTCTGCAATAAAAGCTTCTCAAACAATAAAAACAAATATAATTACAGCAACAATAGAAAAAAGAGAACCAAATGATGAAATTTGATTTCATTTATAATATGTATCAGGATAATCAACATATCGGCGAGGTATTCCTGATAAACCTAAAAAATGTTGTGGAAAAAATGTTAAATTTACAGCAAAAAATATAATAAAAAAATGAACTTTAGCAGCTCCCTCATGAAGTGAATAACCAGTTATTACTGGAAATCAATAAACAAATCCAGCAAATAATGCAAACACTGCCCCTATAGATAAAACATAATGAAAATGAGCAACTACATAATATGTATCATGTAATATAATATCTAAAGATGAATTAGATAATACAATTCCTGTTAAACCACCAAGTGTAAATAAAAAAATAAATCCTAAAACTCAATATATAGAAGCACTAAAATGACAATGACTACCATATAAAGTTATAAGTCATCTAAAAATTTTAATTCCTGTAGGAACTGCAATAATTATAGTAGCAGCAGTAAAATAAGCACGTGTATCAACATCTATTCCAACTGTAAATATATGATGTGCCCACACAATAAATCCTAAGATACCAATAGATACTATAGCATAAATTATTCCTAAGGTTCCAAAAGCAGGTTTTCTAACAAAATTTCTCAAAATATGAGAAACCATTCCAAATCCTGGTAAAATTAAAATATAAACTTCTGGATGTCCAAAAAATCAAAACAAATGTTGATATAAAATAGGATCACCTCCTCCTGCAGGGTCAAAAAATCTAGTATTAAAATTTCGATCAGTTAAAAGTATTGTAATAGCACCAGCTAAAACAGGTAAAGATAATAAAAGTAAAAATGCTGTAATTAATACAGATCAAACAAATAATGATAAACGTTCTATTGTAATTCCAGGAGCTCGTATATTAAAAATTGTAGTAATAAAATTAATAGCACCTAAAATTGAACTTATTCCTGCCAAATGTAAAGAAAAAATCGCTAAATCGACAGATGCTCCTCCATGAGCAATAGGCCCACTTAAAGGAGGATAAACTGTTCAACCTGTTCCTACACCACCTTCAACTATTCTAGATACTAATAATAAAATAAATGAAGGAGGAAGTAATCAAAATGATATATTATTTATTCGAGGAAAACTTATATCAGGAGCACCAATTAATAAAGGAACTATTCAATTTCCAAATCCACCAATTATTATAGGTATAACCATAAAAAAAATTATAATAAAAGCATGAGCCGTAACAATGACATTATAAAAATGTTCATCTATCAAAACAAGAGTTGTACCAAGCTCTAAACGAATAAGTAAAGATAACCCAGTTCCAACCAGGCCACATCAAATTCCAAAAACTATGTACAATGTACCAATATCCTTATGATTTGTTGAAAAAAGTCAACGCAAGATCAACAAGTGTTGAAATAATAAATTAAAAGTTTATTGCATTTTAGCATTCAAAAAAACAAACAAATAATACTCCTAATAAATTTAGAAAACAAAAAACTCTTAATATAAATTTTGAATTTAGTTTACTACTTGTTAAAAAATAAGAATAAAAAAATTTTAAATAGAAATTTAATCTAATAATTGAACTAAAAATTAAACTAAAAAAAATAAGATATTCTAATGAAAATAATGAATAAAATAACACTTTTATTTTTATTAAAAATATAATAAAAGGAGGTAAACCACTTAAAGATAATAATATAATCCTAAAAGATATATAATCAAGTAAAAATAATCTTATAAATATAAATAATAAAATAATTAAATATATTATTATATATCCTCAAAGATATCCAAAGCATACACCAACACATATTCAACCTGAATGAGAAATAGATGAAGAACCAATTATAGAACGAATTGTTGTTTGATTATTTCCTAAAATAGAACCAATAATTGCACTTAAAACTCCTAAGATTATAATTATATCTAATATATTTCCATTAAAAACGAGTATACTTAAAAATCCTATAGGGGCAATTTTTAAAGGTCCTAAAATTATTAAATTTCTAATTCACCTTAAAGAGTTCACTAAACTTGGAATTCAAAAATGACCCGGAAAAATCCCAAGTTTTAAACTAAGACTTATTAAAAACAAATAATTAATTAGATTTAATTGTTCAAATAAATTAAAAAACATAATACCTCTAATAAATATTATAACTCTAGCTAATCTTTGAATTAAAAAATACTTTATTATTGATTCCTTAGAAGAAGAAAAATAATTTATTAATAATAATGGAAATAATCCAATTATCCCAACTTCTATCCCAATTCAGCTTATAATTCAATCACTAGATCTTAATCTAATTAAAGGACTTAAAAAACAAACAAAAAAAAATAATAAATTAGAAGAATTAATTAAACAATAAGAATAAATCTTTTATTAATCAACATCAATGATTTCCGTTCAACCGGCGATTGTTTTTTAAAAAAGATAACTAATAAAATATTAATATATTTTATTAATACGACAACCTTTTCATTTAGTAGAATTTAGTCCATGACCTCTTCTTATCTCATTTAGCATTTTTTCAATACCTATTGGGTTAATTAATTATATTCGCTCATCGAGCATTACATTATTAGTTTTAGGAATCTTTACTACAGCATTAATTTCTTTTTTATGATGACGTGACGTCGTTCGAGAATCTACTTATCAAGGATTTCATAACAAAATAGTAATCAAAGGATTAAAAATTGGAGTAATATTATTTATTTTATCTGAAGTATGTTTCTTTTTTGCCTTTTTTTGAGCTTATTTTCACTCAAGATTAGCACCATCAGTAGAAATTGGAGCACATTGACCTCCAACAGGAATTTTTACATTGCAAGCATTTCAAGTACCATTATTAAATACTTCGGTTTTACTTTTATCTGGAGTTTCAATTACATGAGTTCATCATTCAATTGAAGAAGGAAAATATAAATCAGCAATTCAAGGACTTTTTATTACTGTATTATTAGGATTATATTTTCTATTTTTACAATATGGAGAATACTCAGAAACTATATTTTCAATTGCTGATGGAATTTATGGTTCATGTTTTTTCATGGCAACAGGATTTCATGGTACTCATGTAGCAGTTGGAGCAACTTTTTTAATTGTTTGTTTTTTTCGTTTAAAAAATTTTCACTTTAATAAAAATCATCATGTTGGATTTTTAGCAGCTGCTTGATATTGACATTTTGTTGATGTAGTATGATTATTTTTATATGTAAGAATCTATTGATGAGGTTCATTTCAGAATAGCTTAATTACTAAAGCATTGATTTTGTAATTCAACGATATTTTTTTTCTGAAAAAAAAATAAATCCATTTTTAAAAAAAGAACTATAGGAAATAAATGTATTAATAATGAAATATATTGAGAACTTCTTAAAGGAATTCCTAAAAGTATATGTTTTGAGTATATTCTATGATTAATTCTTGTATATAAAAATATATTATAAACACCACTAATAAAAATTATTAATCCTATTACAATAATAAATATATTAGATAAAGATCATAATCTTGGGATAATAAATATTTCACCTATTAAATTTAATGTAGGAGGTACTGCTATATTTACTGAACATAATAAAAACCAGAAAAATGCAATTATTGGGTAAATTTGTAATAAACCTTTTATATGTATTAATCTTCGACTACGAACTTTTATATATGAAAAATAAGCAATACAAAATAAAGCAGATGAGCTTAATCCGTGAGCATATATAGTAATAATTGAACTTAAAATCCCTCATACTTGATCATTTAAAATACCAACAATAACTAAAGCTATATGTCCAATAGAAGAGTACGCAATAAAAGCCTTTAAATCTACTTGTCGTAAACATATTAATCTTGATAAAAGCCCACCTCAAATCCTTAACCTTATAATAAAAATTAAAAAAAAAGATTTATCACCTCTAATATTAAAAATATAGTTTATTTGAATTAATCCATAACCACCAAGTTTTAATAAAATTCCTGCAAGAATTATTCTTCCTGCTAATGAAGCTTCTACATGAGCTTTTGGAAGTCATAAATGACAAGAATATAAAGGAAGTTTTACTAAAAAAGCCAAATAAATAATAAAATATATTGACTGATATATATTATATTTACAAGTATCCCTTAAAATAATTATAAATCTACCTTCATTATAAGATCAATAAAGTAAAACTATTAACAAAGGAAGCGATGCACGAACAGTATAAAGTATTATATAAGACCCCGCTTGAAGTCGCTCAGGTTGATATCCTCAACAAACAATTAATAATAAAGTAGGAATTAATGAAGCCTCAAAAAAAATATAAAATAACAGTACATTATTTACAGAAAATACTAAAACCAAAATAAATAATAAAGATAACAAACATCTTATATATCGAGACTTTTTATTTTCAGGGGTAGAAATAAAACATAATCCAATTAATATAATTCTTAAAAAAATTAATAAATTACTAATATTATTATATATAAAAATATAATTTATAGTATTAAAAAAATATTGATTAAATCTTAATATCGAAATTAAAATCAAAACAATAATTGAACAAAAACTTACTCTTCATGAATTAATAAAAAAAATTGCAATAATTCCAAATAATATTCTAAATATAGAAAAAAGGAGAACCCCCCCCCAATCAAAGTTAGCAGCTTCAATATTTTTTTTCGTTTTTGGTTTGACACCTGGATTTTGAAAATCTAGTTAGAATTTTATATTCACCAAAAAATTTTAAATTTATTTATTATTATATTTTTAATTAGGACAGTAATATTTATTATATATTTACTATTATTCTATGTAAACTTAAACTTAGAAAAACAATCTGCTTTCGAATGCGGATTTGAACCTTTAAGTGAAATACGCACTCCTTTTTCTTTACGTTTTTTCATTTTAGTAATTTTATTTTTAATTTTTGATATTGAAATTAGATTACTTTTTCCAATTATTTCTATTACAATATTAACACAATCATTAATTTTAAAAACTAGATTACTAATTTTTTTAATAGTTTTACTAGTAGGATTATTTCATGAATGAAATGAAGGTGCCATCGATTGAGTGTTGATATTTTAAGATAAGCTATTTTTTAAGCTTTTGGGCTCATAACTCAAATAAGATTTTTCTCTTAAAATTCACTTTAATTTAATGAAAAAATTAATTAAAGATAAACTATCATGGAATTTTTTATTTTTTATCCAGTTAGTGATATTGAACAATTTTCAAAAGAAAAATTCAGTTTTCTTTTTCAACAAGACGAATTAGGTGCCAGCAGTCGCGGTCATACCTAATTGTAAGATTTTTTTTAGATTATTTTTTTTAAAAAAAGATTTTTTTTTAGTAAAATATAAAATATCTTATTTTTTTTATAAAATAAAATTAATAAAATTCTGTCTTAAAAACTAGGATTAGATACCCTACTATTTTAGAACACATCAATTAATCTAAGCACTAAAATAAAATAATATTAAAACTTAAAAATTATGGCGGTAAAATCAAACTTTAGGGGAACTTACCAGATAATTGATAACCCTCAAGTGTCATCACTTAAACTAATAGCTTATATATTGCCGTTGTGTTTTCCCTTAAGGAGAAATCAATTATTAATATTAATACATAACAGGTCATAGTGTAGCATATGTTTAAGTCTTAAGGTGAGTTACAATATTACTTTTTTTCAGTTTTGAAAATAAAAAATTCACTTAAGATGGACTTAAAAGTAACTAAAAAATATATAATTAATGAATTTCTTTGATTTTGTGCACACATTGCCCGTCATTCTCCTTATTTTTTAAAAGGAGACAAGTCGTAACATAGTAGAGGTAACTGAAGTTGTCTCTTTTTTTGAAGTGCTACACATTATCTTTTCAAGATAAAAAAGTTTTTTACTAAAGCGAATTATTGCATTAAGTTTCGACCTTAAGTTAGATTATTAAAATCTAGTAAAAATTTTTAGTGATCTATTTTCATCTTTAGATGGATGTATAAGAATTTATTCTTGATCAACAACATTAATTTTATTGTTATTATTTTATAATAAAACATTTATTTATTCTACAAACAGAAGGTTAATTAAGTCTTTAATTCCTTTAGGACAAGGGAACAAAAAAATTTTACCATTTGGTTTATTTATTATTAATATTTTTTTTATTCTTATTAATATAAATTTATTGGGGCTAACCCCTTTTACTTATAGTATAACAAGATCGTTATGATATGTATCATCAATAGCATTAATTATATGAACTTTATTATTAATCAGAGGGTATTTTTATTCATTTAAAAAGTCTTTAGCTCATTTAGTTCCAAGAGGGGCTCCTCTTCCACTTGTACCTTTCTTAATTATCATTGAATCAATTTCAATTTTAATTCGTCCTTTAACTTTAACAGTACGTTTAATTGCAAATATTAGAGCTGGTCATATTGTATTATCTTTGATTGCAAACGTGTTAACAAGTTTAAATTTTTCAACTATATCTTCCGTATTGCTTATTTCTGTAGGATATAATATATTTGAAGTTTTTGTTTGTTTTATTCAAGCATATATTTTTACACTATTATTAAAACTTTATAGTGCTGAACACCCATTTAAATGAAGCTGTGTACAGCATTTAACTGTTAATTAAATTTTACGATATTATCGCATTTAAATATTCCTCAATTAAGACCAACATCTGGAATTATAATTTTTTTTATGGTTATCACAACCTGTTTTTTACTATATATTTTATTTTCTATAAAAGAGAACTCACCTGTTTATTTTTTGTGGCAGACTGATGCAAAGATTTTAAGCGTCTTTTAAGAATTTTTATTCCTTTCCTTCAGTGTTAGGCACAAGAAATTTTGAGTTTCTTAGAGATTTTTTTCCAAGGGAAAAAACTCAGAAACATAAAGATATCAGGTTCCACAAACCTACAGTTTAAAATTAACTTACTTTTAAGCGCTTTCGAGATTTTTACTTGGAAGGTAACTATAATATATTATATTACAAAAAACAAACAAAATATCAAGAGTTTTTTGACTTTGAAGGTCAAAGGTTTAATAAAATAACCTAATATTTTGAGATATATTATCAATGAAAGATTTACAATCTTTTGTGCTAAGCACTTTCAAAAAAAAAGTCTCTAGCATCGATCGCTTCTACAACAATTGGTATAAAACTGTGATTAGCCCCACAAATTTCTGAACATTGTCCATAATAAACTCCAGGTCAATTCAAAAATATATTTATAGAATTAAGACGTCCTGGAACTGAATCTATTTTTATTCCAACCGATGGAATTGTAAAAGCATGTAGAACATCAGCTGATGTAGTTACTACAGATGTATTTACATTATATGGAAGTGTAACACGATTATCAACTTCTAATAATGCAAAATCTCCAGGATTAAGATCCTTTAAAGGAACTATGTATGAATCGAATGGGTCAACAAGAGGAATTTCATATGATCAATATCATTGATGACCTGTTCTTTTTAAAATAAGATCTGCTTTTGATTGCTCGTCAAGTAAATATAACAATCGAAGTCTAGGGAAAGCTAATCAAACTAGGAGTAATGCAGGAATAATTGTCCAAACAGTTTCAAGCGTTTGGGCTTCCAATATATTTCGCGAAGAAAATTTATTCAAAATTAATTTTCTTCCTAATAATGCAACAAAACTAAAAATTCCTAATAATAATACTATTGCATGATCATGAAATAAAATTATTTCTTCTTGAATTGGTGATGCTGGATCAAATAAAACTTTTTGCCCTCAGTAACTTATTTAACAAAGATAAAATCTTTTTAGTATCTTCAGCACTATGCTTTTAAAATAAGCTATTTGTTATTTATTAAAAAACGAAAAAATCATCCTTTGACTTGCAATCAAAAATTTTAAAATAAACTAGTCTTTTTTACTAATAATAAAATATATTAACTTTGATTTGACAAACCAATATTTTTAATTAAACTAAATAGTATTTTTAGATTTTTTTTCAAAAAATCGGAAAAATAATTAATAAAACAAACAAAAAAAAATATAAAATAGTACATGGAACTGCTAATCTTATATATGGTTTTTCAATAGGACATGCCCCTAATCAAGTTAATAAAATAAATACAGAAATTAAAATTCAATAAGTTAATTGAAAAATAAAACAAAAACTTCCAGAGACGGAATATTTAAATATTCCTACAGGTAAAAAATATAAAATAACAATAGATATTGCCAAAGCAATAACACCTCCTAATTTTCTAGGGATTGAACGTAAAATTGCATAAGCAAATAAAAAATATCATTCAGGTTGAATATGTGTTGGTGTAACTTTAAAATTAGCTATTGTGAAATTTTCTGGATCCCCTAATGCATTAGGAAAAAAAAACACAATAAAACAAACAAAAACTATTAAAACAAGAAATCCAACAAAATCTTTTCAAGTAAAATAAGGATTAAATGGGATTTTTTCCAAATGGTTTAAATCTCCTAAAGGGTTTGTACTACCCTTTTCATGAAGAAAAATTAAATGTACTGCCGATAATCCTATAATTAAAAATGGTAAAATAAAATGCAATCTAAAAAATCGTGTTAAAGTTGGTTGACCTACAGAAAACCTTCCTCAAATTCATTCAACTAAAGAAGGACCAAAATATGGAATAGCAGATATTAAATTGGTAATTACAGTTGCTCCTCAAAATGATATTTGACTTCAAGGTAAAACATATCCTAAAAATGCAGTAGCTATTCTAACTAATAAAATAGAAACACCAACTATTCATGTACGTGGCTGTGTAAGATATGATTGATAATATAATCCACGTCCAACATGAAAATAAATAAACAAAAAGAAAAAACTTGCTCCATTAGCATGTAAAAAACGAAACTCCCATCCTATAGACACATCACGTATAATATGAATAATAGAATAAAAAGTATTTCTAATATCTGATGTATAGTGTATAGAAAGAAAAAACCCTGTTAGAATTTGTATTATTAATAGTAAACCTAAAATAGACCCACCATTTCATCAAATTGAAATCCTTAAAGGTCTAGGTAGATTAATTAATTCACGAATTTTTAGCAAAATAAACAATTGATTTTAATAAATGATTTCCACGTAATCGTAAAAAAGAAACTAATAAAGAAAGTCCAATAGCTGCTTCACACGCAGCAAAAGTTAAAATTATTAAAAATATATATATAGATTCATAAATTCTTATTAACGAAAAAATCATAAAAACCATTCTTATTAATATTATTCCTTCAAGAAGAATTAATGAACTTAAAATATATTTTTTATTAATTAAATAAGAAAATACTAAAAAACACACAAAAGTTAATGATATTAAAGAAATTGATCTTAAAATCATAATAAACACAAAAATAATATACAAATTCCAAAAGGTAAAAAAGATTTTCAACATTTAAAATCATAATAAACACAAAAATAATATACAAATTCCAAAAGGTAAAAAAGATTTTCAACATAACATTATTAATAAATCAAATCGATGACGTGGATACGCACCACGCGAAAATAAATAAAAAGTAGAAAATAAAGTAATACCTAGTACAAAAATAATTGAATTATTAATATAAATAAATCAAATTATAGATATAGTAGACATAAAAATAATATTTGCATATTCAGCTAAAAATAATAATGCAAATAACCCACCACCATATTCAACATTAAAACCAGAAACTAATTCAGATTCTCCTTCAGCAAAATCAAACGGTGCACGATTTGTTTCTGCCAAAGTTGTTGTAAACCACACTAATAATAATGGAATCATTAAAAAAGTAACTGAATATCCTTCTAATGCTGTTTCCATATTAATTTCAAGAATTAAAAGTACAGGAACAATTAAAATAAATAATATTCTAACTTCATAAGAAATAGTTTGTGCACTTGCGCGCAATGCTCCTAAAAATGCATATTTTGAATTAGAAGTTCAACCTGCAAGTAAAATACAATATACATTAATTGCTGAAATACAAAGAAAAATCAATAATCTAAACCTAATAAATTTTACACGAAATTTTCTAGGATAAATTAATCAAAGAAATAAAGCAAGACTAAATCCTATAATAGGTGCAACAACATATAAAATTTTATTACTTTTAATTGGAAAAATTAATTCATTTAAAAACAATTTTACTGCATCAGCAAAAGGTTGTAAAATTCCTCAAAAACCAACTGATTTAGGACCTTTTCGAATTTGAATATAACCTAAAATTTTTCGTTCATATAAAGTATAAAATGCAACAGCAACCAATACACAAATAATAGTAAAAATACTAGTAATTCATAACATAAACAAAAATAATTAATAAAACTACAAAGACCCGGAAAAATCTATTTAAAAACACAGGTCAAGAAAAAAGTAAAACACTAAAATTTCTAGAAATTTTCCTATATATATCAACTTTTCTAAAAGATTCTAATCACCCATAATCTAAAAATTTTAAATTTTTTAAAAATGGATTTAATTGTTTTCCTGAGTGAATATAAAAAGGTGCTAAAAAAAATATAGTAGACCATATAAAAGAATTATTTATAGATATTGTTATTCCTATAAAAATCCCAATAAATATAAAAAAATTAATGATTCAACTTAAATAGTTAGGAATAAATACATATTCTAAAAATCAATTTTCAAGACTTCATATAAATTTACCAGAAAAAATCGCAAAAAAAGATAATATAACTATTGAAACATAAATACTTCTTGGCGTTTTTAAAATTAAAGAAATATTAGGTTTACCTCAAACCAAACTTTTTATTATTCGTGTTGTATATATAGCAGTTATAATTGTAGCAAATGAAATTATTAATAAAGATAAAACATTTATTGATCTAAATATTATTTTTTCTAAAATTATATGTTTTGAGTAAAAAGCCCTTAAAAAAGGTGCTCCTATTAAACAAAATCCCCTAATATTAAAAATAATAATACAAAAAGGTGCTGAGTTCGAAATTCTTCCTAAAAGACGTATATCTTGAACTCCAAATGATATTAATAATACAGAACCAGCCGCCAAAAATAATAAAGCTTTAAAAAGTGCATGTATAAATAAATGAAATAAAGTAATATTGGTTAATCCTATTCCTAAGGTAAATACTATCAATCCTAATTGTCTTAAAGTAGATAAAGCAATAATTTTTTTTAAATCAAATTCATAAATGGCCGCAGTACCTCCTAATAAACAAGTAATTGCCCCTAAAAATAATAATATATTACTAAGTTCTTCAGATATAGTAACAACTATTCTTAAACGAATAATTAAAAAAATTCCAGCAGTAACTAATGTTCTTGAATGAACTAAAGCTCTTACAGGTGTAGGTGCTGCTATAGCAGCAGGTAATCATCTTCTAAAAGGATACTGAGCCCTTTTTGTTAAACTTGCAATTGATAAAATTATAATTAAAGTTATAGCCGTTGAACATATAGGGTAATAATGAAACTGACCTAAAAAAACAAACAAAAAAAAAGAAATAACAATAAAAACATCACCAATTCGATTAATTAATATTGTATGGAACCCAGCAACCAAAGAATCTTTTCTCTGATAATAAATAATTAAAGCAAAAGATGTAATCCCTAAACCATCTCACCCGACTAATATAAATAATAAAGAACCAGAAAATACTAAAAAACATATTCTTATTACAAAACTTAATAGGATCCATATAAATCGATAAAAAAAAACATCTTCCTTTATATAATCACAAGAAAATAAAAATACCCTTCTAGAAATTATTATTACAATAGTAACAAATATAAATCTTACTTTATCAAACACTATAGAAAACGAAAATTCACATGTATTAATTCTTAGTACATTAACTTCTAAAATATATGTTATATTATTATAAATAAATATTAGTATTATTATTATTATTATTAATATAAACCTAAACAATAAAAATGATATT